AGGAAAATCAGTATCAAGTTTTCATTTTAAGCGACTTTTTTCATTTCCAAAACATGAACAAATAAGAATTACTTCAGAAGATGAAAAAAAAAAAATGAAATTCTTATTTGACGCAGTTATAACTGATCCGAACGAGAAAACTATTGTAAATAGAAAAAAATCGATTGGGATAAAAGAAATCAGGAAAACAGTTTCTCCATCGTCATACAAATTTATTGACGAGTTGGAACAAATCGAAGGAGAAAAGGAAGAGGAAGAAAAGAAAAAAAACAAAGAAAATGAAGCCGAAGATTATAAAATTCGTTCAAGAAAATCCAAACGTATAGTGATTTTTATTAATAAGAACTCAAAGAATGACAATACTTCTACAGATAACCAGGATAGTAATAAAAAATATAAAAAAAAGGTAGAAGAGGAATTAGCTTTAATACGTTATGTACAACAATCGGATTTTCGTCGAGACATAATAATAGGAGCTATACGCGCTCAAAGACGTAAAACAGTTATTTGGAAACTCTTTCAAGCAAACGCGCATTCTCCTCTTTTTTCGGACAAATTTCAGAAATACTCTTGGTTTTCTTTTACTATTTTGGAACCAATGAAAATATTTTTTCATTTTAAAAAAGGGATGTGGAAAAACAGAGAATTAATAATTTCGGATTATGCGGAAGACGAGACAGAAAAAAGGCAGAGGGAAGAGGAGCAAAAAAGAAAAGAATATGACCAAGATGAAGAAAAGCGTATGGAAATAGCAGAAACCTGGGATAGCATTGTATTTGCTCAAGTAGTAAGAGGTATTTTATTATTAACCCACGCGATTCTTAGAAAATATATTCTATTTCCTTTATTGATAATAACTAAAAATATTCTTCGTATGCTATTCTTTCAAATTCCCGAATGGTCGCAGGATTTAAAAGATTTGAATAGAGAAATACATATTAAATGTACTTATGATGGCGTTCCATTATCAGAAACAGAATTTCCAAAAAAGTGGCTCTCAGAAGGTATTCAGATAAAGATACTATTTCCTTTTCGTCTGAAACCTTGGCACAGATCGAAGCTACGATCCCCAAAAAAAGAAAAGGATCCAACGAAAACGAAAAAAAAAGCGCAAAAACAAAAAAAAGAAGTCAATTTTTGCTTTTTAAGCACTTGGGGAATGGAAGTTGAATTGCCTTTTGGTTCTCCTATCTCATTTGACTTTTCATTTTTTTTTGATCCTATTTTTAAAGAGCTAAAAAAAACAATTCTAAATTGGAATTGTTTTTTTTTTCTATTTAAAAAAGTTTTAACCGAAAAAAAAAAAAAAATTAAAAATGTTTCAAAAGAAAGAGTAAAATGGATCATGAAAAGTATTTTTTTTAGAAAAGAAAAAATTCTAAAAGAAATAAGAAAAAAATTATCAAAAAGAAATCAAATTACTTTATTTGAATTGAGAGAAATCTATGAAGTAAGTGAAACTCAAAAAGATTCAATAATCAGTAATAGTAATCGAATGAGCTACGAATCGTCCATTCGAATTCAATCTATTAATTGGACAAATTTTTCATTGACAGAAAACAAAATAAAAGATCTGAATGATCGAACAAAGACAATCATAAAGCAAATAGAAAAAATTACAAAAAATAAGCAAAAGGGGTTTCAAACTCCAGAGATAAATATTAGTTTTAACAAAACACGTTCTGATGATAAAAGAAAAAGATTCGAATCCCCCCAAACTATTTGGTCGATATTAAAAAGAAGAAATATTCGATCAATCCACAAATCCTATTTTGTTTTTCAATTTTTCATTGAAAGGATATCTATAGATATGTTTCTATGTATCATTAATATTCCTAGCATGAATGTCCAACTTTTTCTTGAATCAACAAAAAAAATTATTAATAAATACACTTACTATAATGAAGCAAATGAAAAGAGAATTGATAAAACAAATAAAAAGAGAATTCCATTTATTTCGATTATAAAAAAATCAATTTATAATATTGGTAATTCACAGATTTTTTGTGATGTACCCTCTTTCTCACAAGCATATGTATTTTACAAATTATCACAAACCCAAGTTATTGAATTATCTAAATATAAGTTAAGATCCGTTTTTCAATATCCTGGAACATCTCTTTTTCTTAAGAATGAAATAAAGGAGGATTTGGGGGGGATACAAGGAATGTGCCAGTCCAAATTAAGACATAAGAAGACTCACAATTCTGTAATGAATCAATGGATAAATTGGTTAAGGGGTCATTATCAATATGATTTATCTCAGAATAGATGGTCTATATTAGTATCACAAAAATGGCGAAATAGAATCAATGAATGTCGTATGGCTCAAAAAAAAAAAAAAGATTTTAGCAAATGTGATTCATATGAAAAAAACCGATTAATTCTTTACAAAAAACAAGAAGTAAACTTATTAAGAAATCTAAAAAAAAAAATTAAAAAACAATATAGATATGATCTTTTATCATATAAATCTCTTAATTATGCAGATAAGAAAGACTCATCTGTTTCTCGATATAGATCACCATTACAAGCCAATAATGACAAAACATTTTCTTATAATTACAGCACGCGTAAACGAAAATTATTTGATATGGAACATGATATCCCTATCAAGAATTATATAGGGGAAGATGGTATTCTAGATATGGAAAAAAACCTGGATAGACAGTATTTTGATTGGAGACTTCTGAATTTTTATCTTAGAAATAAGATGGATATTGAGGCCTGGATTGATACCGATTATTATCTTATGATTCACCAAGAAATCAACCCGTCCAATCAAAAAAGTTTTTTTTTTGATTGGATGGGAATGAATGTAGAAATACTAAATCGTTCCATATCAAATCTGGAACTTTGGTTCTTCTCAAAATTTTTAAATTTTTATAAAACATATACAAGTAAACCATGGATCATACCAATCCAATTCCTTTTTTTCAATTTGAATGTAAAAAAAAATGATAATGAAAATAAAAGTATCACCAGAAAGAAAAAAATAGATATTTTTAGACCACCATCACAAAAAAGAAAATACAAGAACAATATAGAAGAACTAAATTTCTTACTAAGAAGGTATTTGCGTTTTCAATTGAAATGGAATAATTGTTTAGATGAAAAAATAATGAATAATATCGAAATATATTGTCTCTTGCTTAGACTGACAAATCGAAAAGAGGTTGCTATTTCCTCGATTCAAAAAGCAGATCTAAATCTAGATATTATGATGATTCAGGATTTACTCCTTCCACAATTGATGAAAAATAACGGAACATTTGTTGTCGAACCAGTTCGTCTGTCTATAAAAAACAATGGACAATTTTTTATGTATCAAACCATAGGCCTTTCATTAATTCATAAAAGTAAGCACAAATTTCAATTTCATCAAAGATACCCAGAAAAAAGCTATGTTGATAAGACGAATTTTGATGAACCCATTACAAGACATCAAAAGATGACTGAAAATAAAGAAAAAAATCATTATGATTTGCTTGTTCCTGAAAATATTTTATCCTCTAGACGTCGTAGAGAATTGAGAATTCTAATTTGTTTGAATTCTGGGAATCGAGGTGGTATGCATCAAAATACGGCATTTTACAAAGGGAATAAAAATTTCTGTCAAGTTTTTGCTAAAAGGAAACATCTTGATAGAGATAAAAAAAAACGAATTTATTTTAAATTATTTCTTTGGCCAAATTATCGCGTAGAAGATTTAGTTTGTATGAATCGATATTGGTTTGATACCAATAATGGCAGCCGTTTCAGTATGGTAAGGATCCATATGTATCCGCGATTGAAAATTCGTTAATCTATATTTAAATTTCTTCTCTTTCTCGTAACATATCTGGTTTGCGAAGACAAATAAATACACACACGCATTGTCTTCACTTACCTTCTATTCGGAGGCATGATCCTAATTGAATGATGTATCCATTAGATCTAGAAATGAATCAAACAAAATCTTCTGAATTTTTTTATTTTAAAATCTAAATTTTGTATTTTCTGAATGCATAAACATTGAATTGAATTGATTAATAATAAGAAATTCAATTTGAAAAAAAAAAATAAGGAATTCTTAAGGAAATTAAGATTCTTATATATAGCAAATTAAAAAAATAGTGTCATTATTACTGATAAAAAAAAATATCTATCTATCTATTCTTCTATCTATCTATATAGATAGATAGATAAAAAAAAGAGGAGAGGAAATGTTTTATGGTAAAAAATTCATTTATACTAGTTATTTCACAAGAAAAAAAAGAAGAAAATCCGGGATCGGTTGAATTTCAAGTATTCAATTTCACCAATAAAATACGAAGACTTACTTCACATTTGGAATTGCACAGAAAAGACTACTTATCTCAACGAGGTTTACGTAAAATTCTGGGAAAACGCCAACGACTACTGTCTTATTTGTCAAAGACAAATGGAATAGGTTATAAAAAATTAATTAATCATTTGAAGAATCATTTTTAATTATTCGATTTATTAGATCTTGAATTTGGATGAACTTCTTTTTGTTTTAAGCAATTCAATGAATCGAGGAAAAACCTATGAATGCCCCAGCTACAAGAAAAGACCTCATGATAGTCAATATGGGTCCTCAGCACCCATCAATGCACGGTGTTCTTCGACTCATTGTTACTCTAGATGGTGAAGATGTTATTGATTGTGAACCAATATTGGGTTATTTACACAGAGGGATGGAAAAAATTGCAGAAAACCGAACAATTATACAATATCTGCCTTATGTAACACGTTGGGATTATTTAGCTACTATGTTCCCCGAAGCAATAACCGTAAATGGACCGGAACAGTTAGGAAATATTCAAGTACCCAAAAGAGCCAGCTATATCCGAGTAATTATGTTGGAGTTGAGTCGTATAGCTTCTCACCTGCTATGGCTTGGACCTTTTATGGCAGATATTGGTGCACAAACTCCTTTCTTCTATATTTTCAGAGAAAGAGAATTAATATATGATCTATTCGAAGCTGCCACCGGTATGAGAATGATGCATAATTATTTTCGTATCGGAGGAGTAGCGGCTGATCTACCTCATGGATGGATAGATAAATGTTTTGATTTATGCGATTATTTTTTAACAGGGGTTGTTGAATATCAAAAACTTATTACGCAAAATCCTATTTTTTTAGAACGAGTTGAGGGAGTAGGCATTATTGGTGGAGAGGAAGTAATAAATTGGGGTTTATCAGGACCAATGCTTCGGGCTTCCGGAATAGAATGGGATCTTCGTAAAGTTGATCATTATGAGTGTTACGACGAATTGGATTGGGAAGTTCAATGGCAAAAAGAAGGAGATTCATTAGCCCGTTATTTAGTCCGAATTGGTGAAATGACGGAATCCATAAAAATTATTCAACAGGCTCTGGAAGGAATTCCCGGCGGGCCATATGAGAATTTCGAATTACGCTGCTTTGATTTTGATAGGGAAAAGGATCCAGACTGGAATGATTTTGAATATCGATTCATTAGTAAAAAACCTTCTCCGATTTTTGAATTGCCGAAACAAGAACTTTATGTGAGAGTTGAAGCACCAAAGGGAGAATTAGGAATTTTTCTAATAGGGGATAAGAATGGTTTTCCTTGGAGATGGAAAATTCGTCCACCAGGTTTTATCAATTTGCAAATTCTTCCTCAGTTAGTTAAAAGAATGAAATTGGCTGATATTATGACGATACTAGGTAGCATAGATATCATTATGGGAGAAGTTGATCGTTGAAATGAGAATTTATACAACAGAAGTACAAGATATCAATTCTTTTTCCAGATTGGAATCTTTAAAAGAGGTCTATGGAATTCTATGGGTACTTGTCCCTATTTTGACTCTTGTATTGGGAATCACAATAGGTGTACTAGTGATTGTATGGCTCGAAAGAGAAATATCCGCAGGGATCCAACAGCGTATTGGACCTGAATACGCCGGTCCTTTGGGAGTTCTTCAAGCTATAGCCGATGGAACAAAACTACTTTTCAAAGAAAATCTTCTTCCATCTAGGGGGAATATTCGTTTATTCAGTATCGGACCATCCATATCAGTCATATCAATTCTAGTAAGCTATTCAGTAATTCCTTTTGGCTATAACTTTATTTTAGCTGATCTTAATATTGGTGTTTTTTTATGGATTGCTATTTCGAGTATTGCTCCCGTTGGACTTCTTATGTCCGGATATGGATCAAATAATAAATATTCCTTTTTGGGTGGTCTACGGGCTGCTGCTCAATCGATTAGTTATGAAATACCATTAACTCTATGTGTGTTATCAATATCTCTACGTGCGATTCGGTGAGACAGAAACTTTTCCATGCTCCTTTTTTCTACGTTTTATAGGAAAGAAAAAGAAGTAGAATAAATTGAATAGATATCTTCATTTTTTTATTCATTATTCTTATTCGGAGTTCGGATTGATGAACTAAATCAGATAGTTAGATGGGGTGAAATAAAACAGCTTGTATTTCATTTGAATTTTTTTTTGAATTTGCAGTCAAAATATTGAGTCTCATTTTCTATGTATTAAGAATAAAATGAAGTGGAAAAAAATGGAAGGGGCCATTTCCCCGAAGATTGGTTGTTTTAGTCATCCTGTCTTGAAGCGGGCTCAAAAGACCAAGACCAACCTTATTGAGTTTTCACTACCATTTGTATGAATTACCATACTTGTATTACGATAAAAAAAGGAGTAGGGGATTGATAAAAAAGAAAATGATTGGATAGTTAGAAACACCAAGATACACAAAGGATTAGTAATAGAAATTATGTAAATTATATTATCCAAAAGAGTTTTTCTGCAGAATATAAAAAGAATACTAATTGGGGCTTAAAATTGGTAGAAATAATCAGGCAGTACTCCCCACAATTCCGGTCCAGAGTATAGGCTACTATCCACCGATTAAATAAATATGACTATCAGGAACGAAATAATCCTTTAAATTTTTTTTAAGTCCTCCTTTTGTACATAAAAAAGAAAACAAAACCAAAACAAAAAAGGAAAAAAAAGAAAGAATCCATTAATATAATTAATATAATACAATTCCAATAAGCAATAAACAAACAAGGATCCCCTTATTATTCTTTCTTATATCTATATTTCATGGAGATAGAATTCATATCTTAATTCATATTCTTTTTTGTAATCGAAAAGGATAGGTTATTAATAAATTAAAGAAGTATTTTATTGAAGAATTAAGTTATTACTCAACAAATTCCATTTTTTAGGGGATAAGATCAATTCAGAAGTCAGAATTTTTTTTATTTAATTTTTTTCTATTTTATTATTATAATTCGAACAGACAGAATTCAATTGGTTTAATTCAGGACCGTCCAATAAAAATGAAGCCCACCTATCTTAGGGATATATCAAAAGAAATAAACGGTGCCGTCCTTAGATTTATTTATGGCCTTCGAGGAGCCGTATGAGGTGAAAATCTCATGTACGGTTCTGTAATAGCGATGGGAACAGTAATGTTATCACCGACTATGATTATCTAACAGTTTAAGTACAGTTGATATAGTGGATTCGCAATCAAAATATGGTTTTTGGGGGTGGAATTTATGGCGTCAACCCATAGGTTTTATTGTTTTTCTAATTTCTTCGCTAGCGGAATGTGAAAGATTACCTTTTGATTTACCAGAAGCAGAAGAAGAATTAGTAGCCGGTTATCAAACCGAATATTCGGGTATAAGATTTGGTTTATTTTATGTTGCTTCCTATTTAAACCTATTAGTTTCTTCATTATTTGTAACGGTTCTTTACTTAGGCGGTTGGAATACCCCTACCCCGTCCATATTCGTTTATGAACTTTTTGAAATAAATAAAGCGTGTGGAGTTTTTGGAACTACAATTGGTATCTTTATTACATTAGCTAAAACTTATTTCTTCTTGTTCATTTCTATCACAACAAGATGGACTTTACCTAGACTAAGAATGGACCAATTATTAAATCTTGGATGGAAATTTCTTTTACCTATTTCTCTCGGTAATCTATTATTAACAACTTCGTCTCAACTGCTTTCACTGTAAAAAATGAATATTCTATATTGATAACTTGTCTCAAACAAGAGAAAGAAACAAAATAAAGTTATTCATAGATATTCACGATATGTTCCTTATGGTAACTGGGTTCATGAATTATGGTCAACAAACAGTACGAGCTGCAAGGTATATTGGTCAAAGTTTTATGATTACCCTATCTCATGCAAATCGTTTCCCTGTAACTATTCAATATCCTTATGAAAAATTAATCACATCGGAGCGTTTCCGCGGTCGAATCCATTTTGAATTGGATAAATGCATTGCTTGTGAAGTATGTGTTCGTGTATGTCCTATAGATCTACCTGTTGTTGATTGGAAACTGGAAACTTCTATTCGAAAGAAACGATTGCTTAATTACAGTATTGATTTCGGGATCTGTATATTTTGTGGTAATTGCGTTGAGTATTGTCCAACAAATTGTTTATCAATGACTGAAGAATATGAACTTTCGACTTATGATCGTCACGAATTGAATTATAATCAAATTGCTTTGGGCCGTTTACCAATGTCAGTAATTGACGATTATACAATTCGAACTATTTTAAACTCGCCTCAATTCAAATAAAAATGAAATAATCATAAAAAAATTATATAAATTCTAATTATATAGAAATTATATATATATTATATATAAGAAAATAGAAAATAATCTAATGGATTCTATATAATTTCAAAAATGAAATCATATAAATAATGATATATTTAAAATATATCAAATCAATAGTAAATATTATAGGAAGAAAATATTCAAATATTAAAAAATTAAATAAATATAGATAGATAGAATAAATATTATTATAAGAATCTCGAAATGTAAATCTATTTGTAATTTTTTCCCAAAATGGAATTATAGAATAAATATATACTATATATATATAGAGAGAGAGGGGGAGTATAGAGTATAGCTTCTAACTACTCTTTCGTATAAAGAATGAGATTCTTCCTAGAACTGTACCTATATCAACTCACACTCCTTAGGAGTTAATTCAATTAGTAATTTAGTATATCAATTTTTTTCCTGGTCGTATCAATAAGGTCATGCAATTTCGATTTTTTTATTTCTTATTTTCCATATAATGGATTTGCCTGAACCGATACATGATTTTCTTTTAGTCTTTCTAGGATCAGTTCTTGTATTAGGAAGTACAGGAGTAGTATTATTTACCAACCCAATTTTTTCTGCCTTTTCATTGGGACTGGTTCTTATTTGTATATCTTTATTCTATATTTTATCAAACTCCCATTTTGTAGCTGTGGCACAGCTACTTATTTACGTGGGAGCTATAAATGTTTTAATTCTATTTGCTGTGATGTTCATGAAAGGTTCAGAATATTCCGACAATTTTTATTTTTGGACCGTTGGGGACGGAGTTACTTTGATGGTTTGTATAAGTATTTTTGTTTCACTAATGACTACTATTCCAGATACATCATGGTACGGGATTATTTGGACTACAAGATCCAATCAGATTATCGAACAAGATTTGATAAGTAATAGTCAACAAATTGGAATTCATTTATCAACAGATTTTTTTCTTCCATTTGAACTCATTTCAATAATTCTTTTAGCTGCTTTGATAGGTGCAATTGTCGTGGCCCGACAGTAATAAATCTTTCGAACTATCAACAGCAATTCAAATTCCATTTTGCTCTATCTTATCCCATCCATTTCCTTTCAATTCTATGTGAAAGGGAAAGATTGTTTTTGTTTAAAATAATTTTTTATTCGATTTAATGTATTCTATTCTTTTGGTTTTGTTCGATTCTCTAGTCAATCGAATCGGGTGATTGAATTGTTGTTCATATTGAAATGAATCGAAATTAATAAGGAGTTGGTCAATGATGCTCGAACATGTACTTGTTTTGAGTGCCTATTTATTTTCTATCGGTATCTATGGATTGATCACGAGCCAAAATATGGTTAGAGCCCTTATGTGTCTTGAACTTATACTGAATGCGGTTAATATAAATTTCGTAACATTTTCTGATTTTTTTGATAGTCGTCAATTAAAAGGAAATATTTTTTCCATTTTTGTTATAGCTATTGCAGCCGCTGAAGCAGCTATCGGACCAGCTATTGTTTCATCAATTTATCGTAACAGAAAATCAACTCGTATCAATCAATCGAATTTGTTGAATAAATAAATGAATAAAAAAAAATAGTATTAATCATAAACATTATAGAATATTAAAAGTAGAATATGAATATTCATCAATTCCCAATTAACATGTATGATCATGTTTGCGAAAACGTAAGAAATCAAAGTATCTTGGCTCTCTTTTAGGAACTTGATCCAGAAGTAGATTGATTGGAAAACGTCTGGTAAATCGTTGATTCATCTGGTGTCTAAATATATGATTCATTTAAAAGTTTTACTAGATCGAAAATTTCTGATGTTCAAAAACTAATAGACCCAATGTCACATTCAGTAAAGATTTATGATACCTGTATAGGATGTACTCAATGTGTCCGAGCTTGTCCGACAGATGTATTAGAAATGATACCTTGGGGCGGATGTAAAGCTAAGCAAATTGCTTCTGCTCCAAGAACAGAGGATTGTGTCGGCTGTAAAAGATGTGAATCTGCCTGTCCGACAGATTTCTTGAGTGTTCGAGTTTATTTATGGCATGAAACAACTAGAAGCATGGGTCTAGCTTATTGATTGATACGTTTCAAAAAACCCCACACGAATACGTTTTTTTACTGACAAAAACCCGTGCTCAAAACATAAAAAATAAAAAGTCGTTTTGAGCACGGGTTTTCTGGCCCAAGTGTATCTTATTTTTACCACGAATTTTTTTCCTTGGTTAACAATAATTGTAGTTTTGCCAATATCCGCGGGTTCCTTAATCTTCTTATTTCCTCATAGAGGAAATAAGGTAATTCGCTGGTATACTATTTGTATATGCTTAATGGATCTCCTTCTAACAACCTATGCATTCTGTTATCATTTCGAATTGGACGATCCATTAATGCAACTGACGGAGAATTATAAATGGATAAATTATTTTTATTTTTATTGGAGATTCGGAATAGATGGACTCTCTATCGGACCGATTTTACTCACGGGATTTATCACCACTTTAGCGACTTTAGCGGCTCAGCCGGTTACTCGGGAATCAAAATTATTCCATTTTCTGATGTTAGCAATGTATAGCGGTCAAATAGGATCATTTTCTTCTCGAGACATTTTACTTTTTTTCATCATGTGGGAAGTAGAATTAATTCCTGTTTATCTACTTTTATCCATGTGGGGGGGAAAGAAACGTTTGTATTCAGCTACAAAGTTCATTTTGTACACTGCAGGAAGTTCCGTTTTTTTATTAATGGGAGTTCTAGGTATCGGTTTATATGGTTCCAATGAACCAGCATTCCATTTCGAAACATCAGCTAATCAATCATATCCTTTGGCACTGGAAATAATATTCTATATTGGATTTCTTATTGCTTTTGCTGTAAAATCGCCGATTATACCCTTACATACATGGTTACCAGACACCCATGGAGAAGCACATTACAGTACTTGTATGCTTTTAGCCGGAATTTTATTAAAAATGGGAGCGTATGGATTGGTTCGAATTAATATGGAATTATTACCCCACGCTCATTCTATATTCTCTCCCGGCTTAATGATATTAGGTGCAATTCAAATAATCTATGCTGCTTCAACATCTCTTGGTCAACGTAATTTAAAAAAAAGAATAGCTTATTCCTCTGTATCTCATATGGGTTTCCTAATTATAGGAATTGGTTCGATAAGCGATACGGGACTCAATGGAGCCATTTTACAAATAATCTCGCATGGTTTTATTGGCGCTGCGCTTTTTTTCTTGGCAGGAACGGGTTATGATAGAATACGTCTTCTTTATCTCGACGAAATGGGTGGAATGGCTATCCCACTGCCAAAAATATTCACGGTGTTCAGTATCTTATCGATGGCTTCCCTTGCATTGCCAGGCATGAGCGGTTTTGTTGCCGAATTGATAATCTTTTTTGGAATAATTACGAGTCAAAAATATCTTTTAATGACAAAAATACTAATTACTTTTGTAACGGCCATTGGAATGATATTAACTCCTATTTATTCATTATCTATGTTACGCCAGATGTTCTATGGATACACGCTTTTTAATACACCAAACTCTTATTTTTTTGATTCTGGGCCGCGAGAGTTATTTATTTCGATTTCGATCCTTATACCTGTAATAGGTATTGGTATTTATCCGGATTTTATTTTCTCATTATCAGTTGACAAGGTCGAAGCTATTCTATCGAATTTTTTATAGAAAGCTTTCATGAAATAAAAAAAAAAGAAAAAAAAATATTTCTTGCTCTTTGTTTTTTTTTAATAGTGTCCATTATACAATGAAAAAAGAAATCTTTTTCTTCTATCATCTTAACTTACAAAAAGGAATTGTAACCAGATGTCTTTGATGTTTGGGAGAACCCCTTGAATCACTCCATTAGTGGATTCTAAGGGGTTCTCGACGGTTTATGTGAAGTTTTATTATATGCTTACTATGTTTGTATTTGTCAGACCCCTTCTTTATTCAATTCACTTCAACTCAATTTGATATAAATGAACCATAACTATGTAATCCTGTTCCTAATAGATTGATCCCAAAATAACATACCCAAATTATAAGAAAGCCCATAGAGGCTACTATTGAAGAATTTACACCTTCCAATTTTTTTCTAGTATGTAAAAAAATCGCGAATATTGTCCAAGTAATAAACGCCCAAGTTTCCTTTGGATCCCAATTCCAATAAGATCCCCATGCCTCATTAGCCCATACTGCTCCCGAAAGAATACCTATGGTTAAAAAGAGAAACCCTAGACTAATAATACGATGACTCCAACGATCCAATTGTTGAATAAATTGGGACCTGTAATAATTTCGAAAAGAAAGAAAAGAAGTGTTTCGAAAAATATTATTTCTCTTGTTCAGGTATTTGATCTCAGCAAAAGAAAATGACTCATTTAAAAAATAAAAATTATTGCTATTACCAATAATCCTTATGACTTTTCGAAATGTAATGACTAAAAGAGCTACTGATAATAATGAGCCACATAAAAGAGCTGCATAGCCTAATACCATCATACTTCCATGCATCATTAACCAATGGGATTGGAGAGCGGGTACTAATATTGTGGATTGATGCATTTTGATTAAAAGACCCGAAGTAGCAAAGCCTTGGATCAAAATAACACTTGGTGCGATTACTGTGCTTAAATGGTTTTTATGTTTTTTAAAAGTAAAAGACGGAATCATATTAAAAATTGAAAAACTCCATGAAAGAAAGAGTAATGATTCATATAAATCACTTAATGGTAAATGCCCCGAAAAAATCCAACGAGTAACTAATAATCCTGTTATACAGAAAAAAGTTACTATCATGCCTTTTCCCAACGAATCATATAGTCCTACGATTTCATTGAGTGATAAGTTTATCAAATGAATTGCAATTACAATTGATACGACCGAAAATGATATATGAGTTAATATATGCTCTAAAGTTGAAAATATCATAAATAAAAAAGGGTCCACTAATTATAGGAATGGAAATCGGGAATGGAATTCATTCTAGGACTTACTCTTTTCGAAGATAAGATGCCATGCCGCCACTCGGACTCGAACCGAGATGCTCTAGCACTGCTTCCTAAGAGCAGCGTGTCTACCGATTTCACCATAGCGGCTTGCTCGAAATCATAATAATCTATTTTTAGTAAATCGTCGAGATTGAAAGAGTCAATTCAAATGCAATACAATATTTGTTTAGTAAACATAAAAATCGAAACATTAAAAAGAATTTTTTGAAGATTGGAATATTCCAATTCCAATAAGAATTCTTATTATCATTCGTTTTTCATTTCGAGTGTCAGTTTTATTTAAGTTAAGTTCGTAATGGGAGTGGGCTTTTTCATAGTTTATCCTTTCTCAAAATGGCACCGTTGTAACTAGATCTAAACAGTTCTGACTTCAACCTCTAAAACACAAAATTTGCTTTATCATTTGTGTTTTTAAATGATTCATTTTTTTTAGTTTTTCTTTTTTTTTTTTTATAATTATTAAATAAAGAAAATTGAATAATTAAATAAAATAAATAATAAATATGCATTTGTTTTTGAAAGAAAAATAGTATTTTTATGAATCACAAATTTAGTTAGCACTCTATATTCCAAGAATTTATATAAATAAACATTTGCATAGCTTTGTATTAATCATTAGAATTTTGGTTGTGTCGAAAAATTAATATTTCGAAAACCAATTAAAAAAAATTATTAAGATATCAGATAAAAAAGACTTTTGATTTCGATCGAAATTGTACCCTCTTTTATTTGAAGATACATTTTGGAGCATTTCAATTTGAAAATGATTATCTCCAATAAACCAATAAAATAAAAGGGAAGGGTGACTTTTCAATTGGGTTAAAAAAAGAGGGTATATATATATAATATAAATAAATATATATATATATATAGCTAGTTAATATGGTTAGTGATAGTAATTTAGAGATATAGTAATTTAGAGAATATAATATATTACTTCAAAAATTTACAAAAACAAGTTTGAAATCAATTAGTTCCAATGCCCAATAATGTGTACCATTTAATTTATTTTTTTTTTACTAAAGATTTTCTATCTACTTAGTATACTAATACTAAAAAAACAAGACAAAAAAACTTTTTTATTGATTATTTGGTCGATGGGGAAAATGAAACTCTTCATTCCAAAAATGAGAAAACATACTTAAAAAAGTTGAAATTTGGTTATGTTTATTCTTTTTTTGTTGTTTCAAAAACCAGTACCATTCTTTCTATATAGAATATAGATATCTATAAAGAAATCGATTCGAAATCTATAGCTATGGAAAAAATATAAAAAAAATTATATATTTAGAGAAAAACGAAATAAAATTGGAAAAGAATAAAAGAATAAACGAAATTAGTCTATTCTTCGAGTCCGGCTTAATTCAGAGATTACTCCAATATTTGTATTTGTTGCACAAAAAAGCTTTTTGAGTTCCCCGTAGAAAGAGATGTGGCTAAGGAAAAAGATTTCAATGTTGTCCAATATCCCTTTTTTTTCCAAATATTTTTACGAATCCGTTTTTTTGATATAGAAGTACGTTTTTTTGGAACTGCCATTCAAAAAATTATACTAGTTTATTAATTACTATAGTTCATGTGAAAGACATCTATTGTTCAAAATAAAATGAATTGTTCTTTAATTAGACCTATATCTATCCACTTTTTTTTAGGTTACATTCCCTTCATAAAAAAATATGCATATGTAAAAATCACATAGCCTTTTTGTTTTTTGTTACTAGTAATATTTTTTGTAATTCGTACAAAAAAAAAGAAGATTGTCTGTCTGGTTATATCTCTGTCTATTTTCGTCGTACTCCATTTATACATCGAATAAAAGAAATCGAAAAAGTTTAAGAAATCAACCCTTATCCTGCTTCAAAATGAATTGCTCAAGCTCGAAGAAAGAGTGTGCCTAATTTCCATTTGAAAATGGAATCAGACCGGTCGTTAATCTATTAAAAGATACATTCTTTTTTATTTAAAAAGAATGTATCTTTCTTTTTCTCTGCTATGTAAAAATATCATAATCTTTTTTACAAACTTAGATGTCTTTTATTGTAACGGGAAATAATCAATTAGTTTCAAAAAGAATCAATTAGTTCAAAAATTAACTCCAATTTTTCGGAATAAACAAACTCAATAAATTTTGATTTTATTGAGGGGGATTCATATTAAAAGAAACTAATTTTTTGGTGTAATTTTTTCTATTCACTCTAACTCTATGAGGTGTAAATTATTGTAATATATAATTATATATTTTATTTTATTTTTATTTTTTATTACTAACTAAAAAACCAAAAAATAAAGTTTCTTTTTTACTAAGAATTTGGTCATATCATTTGACTCATTTTCACTTCGTGCTTTGCAATATTGGATTGAAGTTATTGTACAAAGATTCAAAATAATTAATAATAGAGAATTCTGTTTCAGTTTTGCATATCTTAATTTTTCTTTTATTAACTGAACCTTTCAAACGAGCTAAAACCGGCGAATAAGAAACAAAACTCATTAAGATTAAGAATAAAAAGATTTTTTGTATTTTTTTGTATGGAATATACGTATCAATATTCGTGGATTATACCTTTCATTCCACTTCTAGTTCCTATGTTAATAGGAATGGGACTTTTCCTTTTTCCGACGGCAACAAAAAATCTTCGCCGTGTGTGGGCTTTTACTAGTGTTTTATTGTTAAGTATAGTTATGATTTTTTCGATCGATTTGTCTATTCATCAAATAAATACCAGTTCTATCTATCAATATGTATGGTCTTGGACTATCAATAATGATCTTTCTTTAGAGTTTGGCCACTTGATTGATTCACTTACTTCTATTATGTCAATATTAATCACTACTGTTGGAATTTTGGTTCTTATTTATAGTGACAATTATATGTCTCATGATCAAGGATATTGGATATTTTTTGCTTATATGAGTTTTTTTAATACTTCAATGTTGGGATTGGTTACCAGTTCGAATTTGATACAAATTTATATCTTTTGGGAATTCGTTGGAATGTGTTCCTATTTTTTAATAGGTTTTTGGTTCACACGCCCTATCGCGGCAAATGCTTGTCAAAAAGCGTTTATAACTAATCGTGTAGGAGATTTTGGTTTATTATTAGGAATTTTAGGTCTTTACTGGATAACGGGTAGTTTGGAATTTCGGGATTTGTTTGAAATATTCAAAAACTTGATTTCGAATAATGAGGTCAATCTTTTATTTATTACTTTGTGTGCCTTCCTATTATTTGCCGGTTCAGTTGCTAAATCTGCCCAATTTCCCCTTCATGTATGGTTACCGGATGCTATGGAAGGGCCTACCCCTATTTCGGCTCTTATACATGCTGCTACTATGGTAGCGGCGGGAATTTTTCTTGTAGCCCGGTTTCTTCCTCTTTTCATAGTTCTACCTTACATAATGAATGGAATAGCTTTGATAGGTATAATAACGGTAGTATTAGGGGCTACTTTAGCTCTTGCTCAAACGGATATTAAGAGAGGTTTGGCTTATTCTACAATGTCTCAATTGGGTTATATGATGGTAGCTATAGGTATGGGTTCTTATCGAGCCGCTTTATTTCATTTGATTACTCATGCTTATTCAAAAGCGTTGTTGTTTTTAGGATCAGGATCGATTATTCATTCAATGGAAACTATTGTTGGATATTCTCCAGATAAAAGTCAAAATATGGTTCTTATGGGCGGTTTAACAAAACATGTACCAATTACAAAAACATCTTTTTTAGTGGGTACACTTTCTCTTTGTGGTATTCCACCCTTTGCTTGTTTTTGGTCCAAAGATGAAATTCTTAATGATATTTGGTTGTATTCACCAATGTTCGCAATAATAGCTTGTTCAACAGCAGGATTAACCGCATTTTATATGTTTCGGATCTATTTACTTGTTTTTGAGGGACATTTCAATGTTAATTTTAAAAATTACAATGGAAAAAAAACTAGCTCATTCTATTCAATATCTTGCTGGGGTAAAGAAGGTCAATTAACAATGAATAATAATGAAAGGGCCTCTTTTTTTTGTAAGAAGACACATCCATATCGAATTCATAGAAATGTAAAAAAAATAATGCGACCTTTTCTTGTTATTCCCTATTTTGGCACTAACAAAACCTTTTCGTATTCCAACGAATCAGACAATACTATGCTATTTTCTATGTTTGTATTAGTACTATTTACTTTGTTCCTTGGAGCCATAGGAATTTCTTTCAATCAAAATCAAGAGGGAGTAGGTTTTGATATATTATCAAGAATGTTAATTCCGTCTCTAAACCCTTTACATCCAAATTTAAACAATTCTGTAGATTGGTGTGAATTTGTGACAAATGCAACTTTTTCGGTCAGTATAGCATTTTACGGAATATTTATAGCATCTTTTTTCTATAAGCCGGTTTATTCATCTTTCCAAAATTGGAACTTACTTAATTTATTTGCTAAAAATGTTCCTAAAAAAATTATTGTAGAAAAAATAGTAAATGTGATATATGATTGGTCATATAATCGCGGTTACATAGATTCTTTTTATGAAATCTACTTGATTGGGGGTGTAAGACGATTAGCTAAAGGAAATTCTTTTTTTGATAGACGAGTAATTGATGGAATTCCAAATGCGGTCGGTCTTACAAATTTTTTGCTAGGAGAGATTATAAAATATGTGGGGGGTGGCCGAATTTCTTCCTATATTTTATTGTACTTTTTTTATGTATTAATTTTGTTAGTAATTTACTACTTTTCGTCTTTTGTTTTTTCATTTTTTTTTTTTCATCTTCTGAAGTAATTCTTATTTGTTCATGTTTTGGAAATGAAAAAAGTCGCTTAAAATGAAAACTTGATACTGATTTTCCTTTTCCAGAAAATTGACTGATTAAGTTCAAAATAGAACTAATTTCAGTTGAGAATGATTTTCTATCAAACATATCCATTTTCTGTTCAAGTTCTGAATAATTAATATGAAAAAGGATACCATGAATCTTATTTATCCAAATGTCATTTTTTGTGTAAGTTTTATTTTTGATTAAGAGCGAAAAACTGTTTTTGATTCGTGCGCGATAGGGTCCGTTCAAGAAAGGCTCATATATTTTAGGTAAGTGTTTTTTTTTAGTCTCATCATTACACAATCGAATCCTTTTTTCGATTACATCCATAGCAAGAAATTTCTTATCTAGAGCTTTTGCACTATTAAAAAATTTTTTGCGTAGGCTCTTTCTTTTTTTTTCATTAGTGGAACTCCAAAAATTATTCAATTCATCAGAGAGTTTTTCTGTTGTCAAGAGACAAATTTTTCTTTGCATCATTTCAACAACTGTTGACAAACTAGGTGGGTACGTAAAAGATATTTTTTCTTTTCCATCACTTTCACATGGATAAAAAAAATATTGTGACATTTCATTTTTTATAGCATTTTCAAATCCATTCTTTTTGAAATATCGAATGGGACGATTCCATAGTTTCGAATTGAAAAGAATATTTATAAGAGGTTTTTCGAATTGGAAGATGTCTTTTTCCTCTGTTTCATCGATTTTATACGAATCCTCTCCCTCCTCCGAAAAAATAGAAGCAAAAATCTCTTCTTCGATGGATCTCTTTTTTTCTTGTTTAGTTACCTTCATTTTGGATCCATCTATTTGTTTCTGAATTTTATTCCTTTCTGAAGTTGTTTTCAGTTTCTTACTCAAAAGGGGTGGCGGTGTTTTCCCTAAACAGTATAGACAGGAAATAAAAAAAAAAATAATAAAGATTTGAGACATAGAATTTCTCAATTCGAACATAATGGATTTACTCAATCTAATAATCGATTTTTTCGATTTAATAGAAAAATTTTCCTGTATCCATACTAATACCAAACTAATCCATTTCATAATCCAAATCTGACCAATTAACCAACTAACAAAACTACTTGTTAGGAATAAAATTTGTTTGTTGCCGAGAAACATATAAATGTTGACTAATCTGACTAACATTGAACTTGGTAAAAAGAAAGAATTCAATAATAATAAAATAAGATTATTTAGGAATACTCGTTGAATGCTAAAATTACGCATTGAATTTTTCCTAGTGGATCCGTAATAAAAGTGTTTGTTATTATTGCAAAAGAAATTAAAAAAAAGATACGGTAGAGCTATGACAGTTATTGTATGAGGTCTACCCAATGCTAGATGCAAAGGCGCATAATAGATCGATATGAGCATCATGAGCTGTCCCGTAATAAAACCAGTTGTTGCTGATACTTTCTTCTCGGTTCCTTCTTCTCCTTCTTCCATAACCTGAGCTCCGAGAAGGAAGAGATAAGAGGGCCCTATGGAGAATGTGGTCAGAAATCCATAATAGAGTCCGACCACAACGA